TTATCTAATAAATCACTTAATGAAAGTAGATTATCTTTCCATTCATTTCAAAACTTCCACGATCCCTTCCCGAACCAAACATGAATCTTTCGATTCATTTGGCTCTCACGCTCAATTTCTTCAATTAATTATGGGAATTCCCATATTCTTTTTTAATGTAATGAGCCTATCCTCTCCTCTCTATTCATATTCGAAAATATCGAAACCGATCAATAATCCAAGAACATAATATTCGGAGGACTCTTCTGACCAAACAAATAATTGTCAGCAAGGTTGTTTCTTTTTTTTTGTTCAAATCCAAAGAATTCTTCTTACTTTATACATAGGTCATCGATTCAGCATTGGATAAAAAAGATAAAAAAGGGGATGAAATACCCATTTTGACAATTTTTTCCACTCAAATAACGGGTTCAAATCATTTTATCGACATGAGTGTTTTATATCGAAAAAAAAATTCCAACTATTTGTTTTGAACCCATTTCTGTATTAATTTATTAACTAACATAGTAGTAGAAAGAATACCATGCTGCATCTGAACTTCAAACGGTTTAGCTTTAACCCTGTTAATGGTTTACATTATTGGTTGATAGAGAATCAAAGTAGATTTACCAATGAATCGCGAAATGCTATGATTCTTAAATATTTTTTTTTTCAGAAGAAATTCGCGGAATCATGCATCTTTTTTTCCTAGTTGTAACGAAAAAAATGCAGTTGGTTGGATCCAGCCTATTCTTGAAATAAACAACTCGCACACACTCCCTTTCCAAAAAAAATCAAAACACCAAGCACTACGCTTAGATTTATTGGATTTGTTGCTAAAATATCGGTATTAAACCCGAAACTCCCGGCGGATGGCCAATAACCCAAGGAAAGGAAAGAATCGGTTACATTTTTCATATGATATCCTCTTTCTTATAGTTATAGATAGACTAATTATTTCTATTATTTTTGTATTATTTTTATTATAAATTTCCCTATTTCTAAATACTAACATAGAATATACTAAATAGAGTCAAATATATATTGATTTAGAAATGGATTTTTTTTTTTTTAATTGGAAATTTCCAATAAGAATGATACTTATTAGGTACCAGATCTTATGTCAGGTCAGTTGGGAAATATCTCGTTTGTTGCAACTGCAATACTTCCTAAAAAAAAAAGTTCTTCCATTGGACTAAGAAAGTAAAAGGAAGAAAGCTAGTTGGAGTACGATTCGTCATCCTCAAATCAGATCTTTCAGCGGATTGTTGTCCCTAAGTAATTTAATTGTAGGAGTTAAATCTTAATAGAATTCGAAAAAACAAGAGCAGTAAATCCAAGAAAAAAAATATTATTTTTGGATTAAACAAAAGGATTCGCAAATAAAAGAGCTAATGCTACAACCAGTCCATAAATTGTTAAAGCTTCCATAAAAGCCAGACTAAGTAATAAAGTACCTCGTATTTTTCCCTCCGCCTCTGGTTGCCTCGCGATCCCTTCTACAGCCTGTCCCGCAGCAGTACCTTGACCAACTCCAGGTCCAATAGAAGCAAGCCCGACGGCCAACCCAGCAGCAATAACGGAAGCGGCAGAAATCAGTGGATTCATGTTAAGTTCCTCGCACCAAAACAAAAAAAATAAAGAAATAGTTAATGATACAATCAACCAATGAATTAGGACTTAATTATTCCATCGCTAAGATTTCTCTAGTTAAATTAACTAGAACCTCGAATTGAAATAAAAATATTATTGAATCCGTAGAACTACTTCGATATCTCTTTTTTAGTTCCTATCCACGTAGTTTTTGTGAATCTGTACGACTTTTGTTCTTTTCTTAAATTTCTTTCTTTTTTCGAACCATTCTTTGTTCTTTATTCGTGATTAAAATTAATTCAATTCACAATTACAGACGAAACGGAAGGCCTTCCGTTGGAATCGCTATCTAAATTCACAATAGTAGGACAAATTAGATATATCTTTAGTTCATATATACCTAATATAATATCTAATATTACATATACATGCCTTTCCCCCATACTGTAAACCAAATATTGGATCTTAGATTCAATGGGATTTTAAGAATAATTCTTCGAAATATCGCCAAGAGTTGTCTTATAGCGATTAGATTCCATACACCTAGTTAGATCCCCCCTTCCGCCGCTAACCAATCTTTTTTTTAATCGCACGTCGTAAACAGATACAATAAAAATTATTAATCAGATTATGACTCTTAATATTTTATATTATAAAATATATTGGAATTGAATAAACAAAACACTCTAAAGAGAATATTCATTGGAGGGGGTATAAATAGTCCAATTTTAGGAAAAAGATCTTTTAGATCTCTTTCCTTTTTTACTATATACTATAGATTGTATAGACTTTTATTTATACCTTATTTATCTTCCCTAAATGGATTACCTTGAGTCGCGCATAGGTTGCGTCAGGCTAAGCTAAAAAAAGACTATGGAACTAGTTAATGATGACCTTCCATGGATTCGCCTATATAAGCCGCAGCTAA